TTTGATTCTTCAACTTCGATCAAATCGGAATAGTTCCTTTCATTCTTTTACTACTACTATATTTACATTTGAATGAAATATAATCGGATTCAAATATTTCTTAGTTTTTATTGATTCCTGTCAAAAAGAAAGAATTTGAGTATAAGGTCTTCTTTTTTAGTGAGTCTGTTTTTATGTTATTTCGTACTGTCCAATTACCTTTGTTTGTGGGATTATTTTCTCACAACACGAAAGGTAATTCAAAGAAATTATAGAATGGATTTCTGCCTATGTCTAGATCTGGAATAAATGGAAATTTTATTGATAAGACCTTTTCAATTGTAGCCAATATCTTATTACGAATAATTCCGACAACTTCGGGAGAGAAAGAGGCATTCACCTATTACCGAGATGGTGCGATTTGATTCTTTTTTTTTTTTTTATTATTATTCGTTCTTATTTAGTTATTATAAATTAATAATTAATGTATTAATATATTATAAAATATTCTAAATTAATAAATTATAGATTTATTATAAATATTTATTTATAAATATTTATTATAATTATAAAATTATAAATCCATTTTATATTTTTTATATATTTTATCATTTTTTCTTTTATAGTTATACTTTTTTTATTTTACCGCTCTCAATCTTAGGAGAAAGACACTCAGGATAGAAAGAAAAAAAAAATTATTGAAATAAATCTACGCTTGTTGAAGGTGAAGTTTGTAAGTAAAACAAGCCCTTCTGTCGTGTATCCCCGATTAATGCAGCCTCAGATGCTTCAATTGTCGATTCTAGAGTATTGAGCGAAAGGTTACACCTATGGGTTAGGTCAAACCTACTCCACTAGTACCAATAGGGGGCATAGGGGAAGAGGCACTACTCCTAGGAATCAACAACACGAAAACTTTGTTATAAATTATCCCTTTTCTTTATCAGGATCGGGACTAACAAGAATGGTTGGGACAACAAACATCCATCTCGTTCGTATTTTGGATACCCATATAACCATCGAAGACTGTTGAAGTGACTAATTCCTGGAAATTAAGAGGCGTTGAAGACAAAGAAATTGTTGGAGTCACCCTTTTTTATCTAGTACCAACATGCTTGAGTTAAGGAAAGTTTTTTTACAAGAAGGTTGGCTAGAGATTTCTTGTAAAAACACTAGTCCCACCCAGTTTATAATGAGACTATTTCAATCTTTGTGGATTCCATGTATTATTCTCATTATGCACATAAAGGAGGAGCCGTATGAGATGAAAATCTCATGTACGGTTCTGAAACGGAGATTCTTTGAATCGAACGACGGCCGTAACGGATGTCGGCTCAATCCGAAGGAAATTATGCAGAAGCTTTACAGAATTATTATGAAGCTATGCGATTAGAAATCGATCCCTATGATCGAAGTTATATACTCTATAACATAGGCCTTATCCACACAAGGAACGGAGAACATACGAAAGCTTTGGAATATTATTTTCGGGCACTAGAGCGGAACCCATTCTTACCACAAGCTTTTAATAATATGGCCGTGATCTGTCATTACGTGCGACTATCTCCACTATAGAAAGGGAAAGAAAGAGCAAATCCGTTAATAAATACTAGAAAAAAACAGGCTTTCTACATATGTATCGTCCAAAACAACGATTTTTATCAGCTGTAGTAAAGAAATACACTTCATAGAAGTGGAAATATGACGAAATCGGTATGCCTAGATACTTTATTCTATGGATAAAGGATCTAATTGAAAAGGAAGCGCCGTAAAGATCAATTCGCGAGATTTTGGGCCGGTACAATAAGAACTGCTTACTTATGTCATGATATGAGATAAAAGTTAGGAATCCACTTATGTAATAGAGTTGATCCCCTAAGGTATTGAGCAGCGGTGTAGCATCAGATCCCAACGATAGTAAGTCTTTTCCTTCTTATGAAGAAAGTCTTTTTCAAAGATTCTATATAAATTTATATACGAAACCGAGATAGTTACCTTTCATAAAATTCTAATGATAGCGGAAATGCCTATACTTTATGAAGGTGGGAGAAAAGATAAAACTGATTAAATCATTAAGCAAAATTCAAGTTTGAAACTCATAACCTCTTTTGGTTAACTCGAGAGAAAAAAAAAAAATGGGATACTAAAAGAATTTGACTGCTGAGCCGTATGAGGTCGGAAACTCTCAAGTACGGTTCTAAGGGAAGGAATTTACCCGCCTATTCCGACCGGGGAGAACAGGCCATTCGACAAGGAGATTCTGAAATTGCGGAGGCTTGGTTCGACCAAGCTGCCGAGTATTGGAAACAGGCTATAGCGCTTACTCCTGGTAATTATATTGAAGCGCAGAATTGGTTGAAGATCACAAGGCGTTTCGAATAAGAACACTATTTTATTCTAACTATTTTATTTTTTTATTTGTTATAATGAATTGTTTGTTGTCTCTATCAGTCAAATAAAACAGATCATTTCTCTGGGAAGAACCAATCAAAAAATTTCATTATATCCCTTCTCCTTCTAA